TGGTATCAAACTTCTTAATACCATTATCTATTACAAATGAATTTTTTAGCATTTGACTACGCACCACGGAAGGATTTATTTGTACACTTGAAAGATAGCCTAGAAAGTCTAGGGAATGGTTGGATAATTGGTTTATATGGATCCTTCCTGGTTGAGACCACACATAAAAACGACATTGCCAGAAATTGGAAAGATAATATTTCCATTTATTCATCAGAAGAGGCGTCCCTTTTGAAGCCAGAATGACTTTTCCTTGATACCTAACATAATGAATGAAAGGATCCTTTAACAACCATGGAATGGCCTGAAAATCCTTAGTAAACATATCCACGATATGTTCTATTTTTTCATGTAAATATATTCGCTCAAGAAGGGTTCCAAAAGATCTTGATCGTAAATGAGAAGATTGGTTACGGAGAAAAATGAAAATGGATTCGTATTCACGGACATGAGAATTATATAAGAACAGGAGCAATCTTTGATTTATTTTTGAAAGGGTAGAAATAGATTTATTTGGAGAAATAAAACTATTCCAATTATGAGTCTCGTGGAAAAAGAATCGTAAAAAATGCAAAGAGGAAGCATCTTTCACCCAGTAACGAAGAATTTGAATCAAGATTTCCAGATGGGCAGGATAGGCTATTAGTATATTTGACACATAATTTAAACGGGAAAATTTATCCTCTAAAAAAGGAAATATTGAATGAATTGATCGCAAATTATGAGATTCCTCTTTTTTTTTAGCTTCTAGAGAAGATACTAAACGTAGGGAAAATGGAATTTCCACAATGACTGCAAATCCCTCTGGTATCATTTGAAAATACAAATTTTTGGTATGCCCTAAAAATAGATTTTGGTTAAAATCATTAGAAGAAATAAACAAACAATTCTGTTGATACATTCGAGTAATTAAACGTTTCGCAATTAGTAAACTGAATTTATTGTCAGAACCCACATTTTCTAACATAATTGATCTAGTTAAACCACGATCATGAGTAAGTGCATAAATATATTCTTGAAAGATAAGTGGATATAAAAAGTCAAAGTTATGTTGACGAGATCTATCCCGTTCTAAATATCTTTGGAATTCCTCCATTTGAAAAATTCGATTTAAACCAAAGGATTTCTTGAGTTATCAAATAACACATAGTGCGATACAGTCAAAACAAGGTATTTACGCTAAAACAAAGAATCGATACCCCGGGTAGGTGGATTCATCAACGGATTCTATCCTTTTCTTTTTCCATCGAATTAATCGGTTTATGTGATAACAAGATGATTAGAAATCCTTTATTTTTTCAACCCAATCGATCTTTTGATTTTAGAAAAAATTCTCTTTATCAATATGCTCCTTCTTTTACACATTCATCTCCATTCGATTATAGAATGGCGAATAGTTAGGATTCATTAAAAAAATCAACAATCAACCCCCACTCATGAGAGAAGTCTTTCCCGCGCCAGGCACTAATATTTTTTTAACATATAATCAGATTTAGGTAATCATTCCAAAATTAAGAACAGAAGCTCGTTGCTTTTTCTTTACCTATAATTAATTGGAGCCCTAATGTCTCTACCCATTTATTAACTCAACTCAATTTAAAATTCTTTTTGTTCCAGCCCAACAAAAAATTCAAAAAAGGTTTTGTACCGATCCGGTAAGACTGAAAGATTCTCAAAATTCTCCATTGATACGACATGCTGCTTTTTCCATTCATTCCCTTTCAGGATCAGTCGTGGTCTTACAAACTCTACCGATGGTATGGACGAATCCCTTGCTTCATCCAAATGTGTAAAATATTTTAGCCGCACTTAAAAGCCGAGTACTCTACCGTTGAGTTAGCAACCCGAATAAAATAAGTTAAGAAGATGTGTAGATAAAATCAAAATAAATAAACAGATTGGATTATACGATTAAAACATTGAACTAGCAAGAAATCTAAAAAAACATTTTCTAATTGATTCTGAACCTAAAAATAGCTCAGATACAAATCCAAGAGATTCGCAAATAAATAAATGCCAAAATTTATAGATATAGACCGCCTCTGACTCTTATGTCATCCATTTCTTTAAGTAAAGTAAAAAAACAAATTTAAATTTATGGAACGAAGATAAATAAATCCACTTATTAATGATCGAATTATATGTGTTCGATATACTGTTGTCAATATAAATGCTGAGAAAATCAAAAAGGACTCGTGTTGGATTGGCACTCCATATCTAATCTACATAGATACAAAAGAAAGTGTCGATGGAAGAATAAACTAAGTAGAGGAAACAATCTCGGGTTTACTCATTCAATAGATATTAAGTAAAACAAGCAAGCTTGATCCTCTGTTTGTTATTTGTTAGTACAATTCCAACAACCTACCTGATTGAAGTGCATAATTTTAGATTTCTATTTTTCGATCCAATTACTTCATTTATTCACTTGATCTTCTTTCTATATATTTGATTTCTATCTATAACAACAAAAATTTATTTTTGTTGTTATAGGACGTGGGATTTTAAACAAGCAATAATAAATTCATATGAATAGAGCAAAAAAGGATAGTAGAAAAAAGTTATACAAAGCTATATGTATTTCATTAATTGAATTTCTTTTAATTACGATGAAGTTCCTTAAAAACCTCCGCCCTCTTTAAAATATCATCAACAGTTCCTGTAGGTTGAGCTCCTTTTTGAAGAAAATATAGAATAGCAGGAATATTCAAATAAGTTTGATTTTTTATCGGATCATAAAAACCCACCTTGCGAATATCCCTTCCTTCTCTTCGAGATCGAACATCAATTGCAACGATTCGATAGACAGTTCATTGGGATAGATGTATATGAGTAATACCCCCCCTAGAAACGTATAGGAAGTTTTTTCCTCATACGGCTCAAGAAAAAATGATTCGAAGTTATGTCTATGTATAGATTTAGAATGTCAACATAGGTTCATAAAATCATTAATTTGATTCGATCATGATTTTTTTTTTCTTTTTCAAAAAAAAAAAAAAGAAAAAAATCATTCATACTCATAACTCAAGTTGGATAACTTCCAAATCGCTCAAAGGAGAACCCCTAAGTATTTCTATTTATTGAGTGGTCTCTAACCCCCTTTTTGTCTCGTTTTTGTTTCGAATCTATTGGGGTTTATCACTCGAATCCAGTCCAGTTGGTGAGACAATCAAAATGGGCTTTACTTGTTTCAGGATCTTTTATCTTTACTTTGAATCATTAGGTTTAGACATTACTTCGGTGCTCCTTAAATCCTTTCAAAATGGCAGCAACGTACCCTTTTTGCGATTTCTATAAAAGAATCATAAGAACAGTTGATTCTTGCGTGATACACTTTTGATCTAAAGATTTTTATCAAGTCCAACAAATTTTCCTTTTGGATTTGAAACTTGCTTGAATTGGACCCCTTGGATTTATATATCAAAAATATATTTACGAAGTTGGAACAACTTATTGATTGGCACTAACCCTAGATCTTTGCCCCCGAGAAATGAATTAATACTTTCGACTCGAGCTCCATCATGTACTATTTACTTACATTACAACCCAACAAGGGGTTCGAGTGAACAGAACAAATGATGTCGAGCTAAGAGCACTTCTATTCCTATATAAAATATATCAAATTTAAAATGGTGGATGTAAGAATCCACAGCTAATCATGTCCTTCAAGTCGCACGTTGCTTTCTACCGCATCGTTTCAAACGAAGTTTTACCATAACATTCCTCTAATTTGAAACCGATATGAAATTGATTCAATTATGGAATCATGAATAGTCATTGCTTTAACTAGTACCCAATACATAGAAATCTATACCTATTTTCTTCTTTTCTATATCTATTAGAGATGAGTAGATATTTTTCGAAAGAAGTCTCAGCAAGAATTTCCCCCTTATTTTATCCTATTGAAATGAAATAGTTAAAATAAAGAAACACAAATAAATGAGTTCTTTTTGAATCTGCATCTTCAAGTGATTTGATAAGACGGATTCGATAGCCTTACATTTCTCATTTCTTAGAATACTAAGGACTCCATTAAATTGAATTCAAAAATTGAATACTTCGACGTCATTATTTGAATAAAGTTTTATAATAAAGCCCACATTTAATCATCATAAAAAAGATAAATGCATCATCTTTCTTTGCAAATCGAGTCATTAATGATTTAAAGCATAAAGCAAATAGCTAGTATAGATCGAAAAACGAATTCTTTTTTTTTTGTTTTCACAGAATAGATAAAAAAGACTGATGTAAGAAAGGACTTAGGTCGTTAGTCTTTCATCTGCTTGATAAAATCAGAATCAAAAGAATAGGGGATTCCATATTTATCAGATAAACCGAACAATTGTCACTAAAAAGATCGCGATTCTATATTAAATTATCGATAGTGGATGTTAAATATTTAAGACATACCAAACTTTTTTCACAAAAATAGAAACGCCGCGTCCTCTGAAATAGAACAGTAACAATCCTTATATACGATAATAATACAAAAAAAGGCATATAAACATTTCTTTTATATGTATTTTGTTTGACTTGAAGTTTAGCAATCTTTCTGTAATCTTTTCACAAAGTAAAGTGAATAGAATCTATGAATAAATCCCCGTCTCAATCGTTACATAAATTTACAAGATTTATTAGAACCAAACTCGAAATACATAAAAAAGGATTCAAATATCTAAATAAGGGGCTCAAAGAATCTACATCTGTTACATATTCAACTTAATTCTTTGTTAAAGTTAATAAGATCAGACAGACACAGATATTGAAATGGAAACCTTCCATTATCATTACTGATTAATTTCTATCTACTCCCGGAATTCCATGGGTATGATGAGTCATAAATAACAAAAGATCTTATTTTAGACGATGCTAGATAAAATAGTCTAAGTATAAAGTCAAACAGGTCCAGATTAAGTCCTTGCTCCTATTTTTTATTTTACCCTAACCAGTTTTAAGAGACTCAATCCTTGATTAAATTCAATTAATTAATATCAAAAGCCCTTCCCCTCTTGTTTATTGTTTAAAATTCAGAGAATTCATAATTTGGCTGCCTCAATTTGGCTGCCTCATTTAATTTCTAATTTATTTAGAATTTAAGGGATAGGGAATATAGAGACTTTTCTTTCGTATTGCAATTCAGAATGCAGCATTTTGAAAAATCGATATGAGACATAAGGTTTTTCTAAGTAACTAACTTCAATATGAAGGATCAAACTCTTATCATCTTGTTGATTTATATTCCCATCTTACTTGGATCAGAAATGGATTCAGTTACTTACATCCGCATGCCATTTGCATTCGACTTAGTTTGTGAAAAAGATATGATTTTTTTCTGAATCATGAAAAATCAGAAACAAGAATCACATTTCGATCCAATATTAGACTCTTACACGGAAAGTTGTTCAAAAAAAGTAACCTTTATTCTGACAAAATGGGTATGTACGTTCTGGGACGGAAGGATTCGAACCTCCGAATAGCGGGACCAAAACCCGTTGCCTTACCACTTGGCCACGCCCCATTTCGATTTCTATTCAACACTAATAAAACTAATACTGGTATTGGTTGTTCGTCAATTCGGGTCCAACTATCTCTGGAATAAATTAAAGTGTTGCTAGGATTTTGACACATATAGATATAGAATGAAGAATGAAACTCAATTCATTGATCATTACAGATAATTCAATTTAAATATTGTATGAAAGTATAATTTCTTCTATTCAATTTTAAGTTTGAGAATTGAAGGATTTTTGATTGGGCCAGTTCAAAGAAAAAGGGGCATTGTCAACCTTACTTTTTTTCATTTTTATATTTATTTTCTATTAAAAACTCAATCAAAATGCAATTATTTCCAAGAATAAAATGTTTGTTATGCTTAATATCTTTAGTTTGATCTGTCTTAATTCTGCCCCTTATTCGTATTCTATTTATTCGAGTGGTTTTTTCTTTGCCAAATTGCCCGAGGCCTACGCTTTTTTGAATCCAATTGTAGATGTTATGCCAGTCATACCTGTACTCTTTTTTCTTTTAGCATTTGTTTGGCAAGCTGCGGTAAGTTTTCGATGAGATCTTTAATACTGTCCTAGAAAAATTCATGATTTATACTGTAAAACTTATCTTATTAATTGTTAGAATTTTTTGTTTTTGTTATCGAATAAATCCGATCACCCCATTTTGTTTGGCCCTTTTCGAATACCAGGAAAAGACCCCATGTAAGGTCCCCTAACAATATCTAATTATGGATAGGAAAGAAAATTTTTGAAATGAAAGACTCTTATTACAAATGAATTTCTGAGGATTTTTTTCTATTTCTAGAAGCACCACTTTTTTTATTGGTGTCAAAAAAAAATAGGATATGTGATATAAAACCAGAGAATCTATTCTCTTTTTTTCCCAAAAATGATCTTGGAGATTGTGTAATGCTTACTCTCAAACTCTTCGTTTACACAGTAGTGATATTCTTTGTTTCTCTCTTCATCTTCGGATTCCTGTCTAATGATCCAGGACGTAATCCTGGGCGTGAAGAATAAAAATAAAAAAGTATTTTTCATTTTCCTTGCTTGATTTTAACTTTTCATATTATCTATTACACACGTTTAACTATGAAGAAAAAAGGTTTGAGAAATTCAAAGCAAAATTAAATACCAAGTCATCAACGGAAAGGGAAAGAGAGGGATTCGAACCCTCGGTACGACTAATTCGTACAGCGGATTAGCAATCCACCGCTTTAGTCCACTCAGCCATCTCTCCCAACCGAAAAGAGCTAATTACGATGTTACATTATACATAAAGTAAGGCTTGAAAAATATCTTTCTTTATTATAGAGATATATACAACTTTTATCAGCAATATGGCCCGGCTGGGTATTCACCTAGCGGGGCCCCATTTTGCCCCAATGAATCATAAATAAAAAATGAGTTATCTAATTTGAAAACAAAAATGTTTATTTTTATTATTGAAGCAACAACAATAAGATTCTATATCTTATGCTTCTTATAATATAGAACCGTAATTTTCTTTTTTTCTTTACTTGAATAAAAAGAATAAAAAACGAGACTATGAATTCTTGCACCATGCATTTTGATTTACGACTTCAGCGGTTTTGTCAATTCGTATCTGTCAAAACACCGCTAGCAAAAATAGAGATCGTTTTTGAGTTATTTAAATGGACCCTCTTTTCCTAATCTCATTAAGTTCCTTGCCGAAAAGTCAAATGTGATGTTTACAATTATTTTCGGATCCTATCTTAATTACGATTACGCCCAATTCCCTTGTTCGACAAAAAGTATATTTCTATATAATAATCGCATTGTAGCGGATATAGTTTAGTGGTAAAAGTGCGATTCGTTCTATTAACCCCTGAACTATTAAGGGGTCTTTCGATTTTATTTATATTTCGATCAAAAACTTTATTTCGTAAAAGGATTTAATCCTTTACCTCTACTTCTCATTTCAACGAGAGACTCGAGGAAAAAGATACATTCTCGTAATTTGTATATCTTA